TCGCACCCATTTTCATTTTCCATCACATTGTCGGAACAAAAATATCGTATTCATCCATATAGATTAGATGGAAATATTTGATACATGAGACTACGCTCTAATATATAGAAGTCTCTAAGATATAAATAATACGATATAAATTGATCTTTTCTTATGTTCTAGAATAAAAATACAATAAAAATAATTAAAACATCTCTTATCTTGTGACTTGGAATAAACCCTTTTCTGGAAAGGAAGGGAATAGCAATTTATTCCTATAAAACAGAACATCTAGGAACAAGAAAAGATTTAATCGGCAATATCGACAGATTACCGCGTAGTCCAAAGAAATATGAAAACGAAAAAAAAAGCTCCACTGTTCCCATTTTTAATTTGAATATCAGAATAGTGGATAGAGTTATGATTCAACGGGTTAGGTCCACTTACTTTTTTCTTTTATTGATTTGATTGCAATAATAAAAAATATAAATATTTGGCGATTCAAGTAGACAACTTATTATTTTTCAGTATAAACTTAATACTAGTCATTATATCATTAATAATATAAAATATTATTATAATAAACATAATAGCAAATGTTCAACCTTATAACTATAATTAATATTACTGTACTATAATTAATTATAATTAATATATAGAAATTAATATTAATATGGTTTCTTACTTAATTTATTAAATACTATTTCTTACTTAATTTATTAAATAATAAAGATATTAATAATATTTTTATTTTCTCTTCAAATATGAATACTACCGCGGTAGTTTTATGAAAAAACCAAAGCCCCTTATCGGATTTGAACCGATGACTTACGCCTTACCATGGCGTTACTCTACCACTGAGTTAAAAGGGCCTATTTGATTCAATTCCTGAATAAGCCACTAGTCACTATGTGTTTAATGTATATCCATATTATATGTTATATGTATCTAAATAGATCTTATACGTTATAATATATCTTAAACGTATAGTGGTTCACTCAGGAACCATAAATTTGATTTACATAATGAGTATAGGATATACTTGGAAGTATAAGTATAAGTAAAAAAAGGGTTTAATGATATTTGATTTCATAAATATCAATCAATGCAAGGAATTGTTTCAAGACAGATCCTAATTGCCATCATAACGAAATAACGAAATTCATTTAATTGATACATGGACCTACCAATTCAACCTAGATCCAAAATATTTCATCGAATCATTAATAAAGCGATTCAGCTTGTCTCCCAAACCAAATTAAATTCTTATAAAAAAAAAATTGATAAAAATTGATTATTATTAAAAATAAATAAAATAATATTACTAATATTAACATTATTAAAAATATTATTGAAATTAATAATTTCAATAAAAAAAAAAAAAGAAAAAAAGATTTATTTATGGAATTATAATAATGTCGATTAGAATAAACGATTCAGGAATATAAATATAAATAATCAAAAAATTATATATATAATCGTGAAAGACAGAAAGATCTTTTGCATTGAATTCTACGATTCCATTATATTGACAATTTCAAAAAACTATTCATACTATGATCATAGTATGATGACGGTTGGGCAAGTATGCCCCCATCGTCTAGCGGTTCAGGACATCTCTCTTTCAAGGAGGCAGCGGGGATTCGACTTCCCCTGGGGGTAGGGTACTACGAAAGGAAGTTGATCGTGGATTATCACTAAACCTGGATTGATTCTTCCCGGGTCGATGCCCGAGCGGTTAATGGGGACGGACTGTAAATTCGTTGGCAATATGTCTACGCTGGTTCAAATCCAGCTCGGCCCAATAATTCACCGATCCACCATGAAATGATATAAGCCATTTGTTGTTTCCAGAAATGATCGATCCCAATAGAAAAAAGTCAAAATTTCTGATCAAATTTTCTGATATTGATATATCTTATCTTTATCGCTATTTATTTACTCTATTTATTTTTTCCAACAAGTTTTGATCTTGCTAAAGATTTAGATTCATATCAAGGTAAAGTCTAAGGAAAAGAGTAAAGAAAAAAGAAAAGAACTTGTTTCATTGAAAGATTCACTATCCAATTAATTTGGAAATAACGAAAAGATTATTAGTGATCACTGCCTCTATTGCTAAAGTTCATATCCATATCGAAAGTATTTGAAAAGTATTTGAATAAATCATAAGAATATGCATACTGTACACCTTTTTTTTTATTATGTTATTTCCTTGGGATTGTAGTTCAATTGGTCAGAGCACCGCCCTGTCAAGGCGGAAGCTGCGGGTTCGAGCCCCGTCAGTCCCGATGGATCCAAATCCAATCAAAAATATAGCAATTCATCCTTCCAGATTTCTATTTTGTAAAAGGGAGTACAAATATTAGAATTTCATTGCCAACGGAATCCCTTTTCTTGACGATGAAGCAATTTGTCAGATATTGTTATTCATGATATTGATCCGATTCGATTATATCTCGATGTAATTCATCCCATTGAATTTACAGACAAAAGATTTATCATCTCTATGGGATTAAATCCCGAGTTATTGCGAATTAAAGAAAAACGAAACGATGAAATTATGGAAGTAAATATTCTCGCATTTATTGCTACTGCACTGTTCATTCTAATTCCTACTGCTTTTTTACTTATAATATACGTAAAAACAGTAAGTCAAGGTGATTAATTTGAATTAAACTTGTGACTCTTTAGTTCTTATCAATGATTGAAGAGAAGAAATAAAATAGAAAGGATTCAAATTTCACCTTTTAAATGAAATGATCGAACTAGAATGAGCAGTATTCTATGAGATACTAGATAGTATGGTAGAAAAATATTTTTCTACCATACTATACTAGTATTGTTATTTAGTGTATAAAGTTTGCTGTATGACGATACAATACAGGTTAATATATCAATTGACATTATTATCTGCATATATAGATATCAATTCCATATATGATGTACATAGTATCATGTCCCAATTCTATTTCTTTGCTTCATCTATTTCTATTTGATTTGTGTTGATTCCAATTAATTTGAAATTCTCGAAAGACCACTCTTACTCTTACAATTCTAATTCGTAGATTTCTTATCTTTTTTAATTTAAATTTAATATGAATTCCGATATCCATTGAAAGAAAGAATCAAATCAATGAAATATGTATGGGTATAATAAAAGAAAATCACGTAATCTTCTTGTTAGCATTCCAACAAAGAAAAAATTGATTGACCAGTTGACAGAGGATCCAGAGGGTCCATGGGAACTTCTTCGGATTTCGAAAAGGATTAATAAACCTCACGGATTTTAACCTTTCAACCATGATATGAAATGAAAAAAGAGAACAGCATAAATAAGATTTTGAATTTAAATAAGATTTATAAAATAATAAAACACAAATGTTAAGTGCACAATATGCAACTTGCCCAAAGACAATATTTTCTTATGTGTAGTATCTCCTTGGACAACCACTATGTCTATGTTGTTTTCCGTAAAAAAGTGTATCGACGTAATGTAATAACAGAACTATTTTCTTTTCTCTTTGAAGAGGAAAGACAAAGACGAAAAACAATAACAAATAAAAAGTAAAGTATATAATGTAAAGTATATAATAATATTATAGTAATAAAGAGTTTCGTTCTTACTCATTGTCGCTATAGAAGATTTATAAAGAATTCGATTAGAAAAGATTTCATACCGTTTGGAGTACTTTTACTTTTGAAATAGGAACATAGGAATAATTGAAATATTTATTTGATTGAAAGAGTTCATATATTATTTATAGAATACATTACTCCACTAGAATCCAATACATATAACTTCGAAATGAAAATAGTTTCAAATTCAATTTCAAAATGGAAATAGTGAATTAAAAAAAAAGTCTTTGCAGAACGATCTATAAAAAAAATTGATACAGTTTGATTCCTAAACTCAATTAGTAGTACTTCTAGAGTCCACTTCTTCCCCATACTACCAGTGAAAGGGAAAATGTAAAGACTACCATTAAAGCAGCCCAAGCGAGACTTACTATATCCATGTGAATTATGTCCTCGATCTCTATGAAGGAATTATTCAATTATTGTTCAATAATAATAGTAGAATTACCAGCGCTGAGTCAAAAGGGGGTTATGATCCAACACCATTGGTGAAACAATCCAATAAATCCAATTAGACCAAGTTCTAATGATTATACTAGAAGATTTCTAGTATAATCCGAAAACATTAAGTACAAGCAAAATACGTAGAGACAGCCTTTAAAGTCTCAGAAGTATCAAAGGAATGTTATGTTAATAATATGTCAGAATAATAAGACCTGTTCTTTCTTTTGTCGCCCTTCATTTCTTCATTTCATTAAGTCAAAAGTATAAAAATATAGAATCAAGATAGATCATTATCTACCGCATACCCCTCTTTTTATTTCTTTATTTCTTTTCTATTTTTCCCATTTATTTGATCTCAATCTTACCATCTTTAATTGTCGCTATGAATCAATCGAAGACGTCCTATTACGTTCTTGACTCAAGATTATCAAAAAGTGAAAATTTATTTTTGTACTTTAGTTAAGTTAAAACTTTAATATATAAATATAAATTAAGTATAAATATAAATTAAGTAAAAATATAGAAATTAAAAGTATATAAATTAAGTTTAAAGTAAAAGCCAATTATCCATTCAATCGAATTACTATTGAATGGATGTCAGAGTACAGTACTCAGATACTTTCAAGAGTATGTATACAAAGTATCTTATGCTCTTTCCGTAACTAATAATTTAATTAGATTCTCCGTCCGTCTATCCAATCTAATTCAAGACCCATTCAGTAGACACTACATTAGTAGTGGAAAGGCTATCATATCAAAATTTACCAGTTCTTTTTCACGAATAGAATCTTTTCCTAAACCCTAGCGAAAGGATTTAAAGTATTTACAGTTTTTTCATTTTATAGAGTAGAACCCCCCCAGATACTTAGAATCAAGCAAGTATTCAGAGTCCTTTTCCTCTGTTTGCTTCTGGTGGAAAAAATTTGGCAAATTCTATCAGC